AAGTTGGAAAGTATTCTATCAGGGGAATTCTGTTAAATTCATTTTGTATTGTACAAAAAAGGAATTCCATTTTTGTATGTGCGCTTGGGAAACATAGAGTCCTCTATTCCATCGAAAAAGCGGATTCATTATCTCTTGGAATACTGACTATCGTGCTCCCAGCAATTATACCAATTTACATATGTCTTTCTACTACCAACCAGTACTAGTTGAATTAACTAAAATTCCCCTATTTTTTTTGTTTAATGAGAATGGCGAAACGAAAAGGGAAAGAAAAAATAACCCCCTCGGGAATGAAATTTTTATTCCTGTTCCCTTGTTGACAGAAAAGGGAAAGATGATTGATGTACTTATTGAATCTGTCGGGACTGACGGGGCTCGAACCCGCAGCTTCCGCCTTGACAGGGCGGTGCTCTGACCAATTGAACTACAATCCCAGGGAAATAAAAAGAAGGGATCTAGCAGAAATTTTGATTCTTTTTATTCTTATTCCTACGTATCGGGTATTTCTGAAGGACAGGGGGGTTATACCATCTCGGGGTATATTGGAGAATTGTTGGGCCGAGCTGGATTTGAACCAGCGTAGACATATTGCCAACGAATTTACAGTCCGTCCCCATTAACCGCTCGGGCATCGACCCAGACCCAAGAAGAGCCCATTGGGGGTTTATTCGTAATACATGATATAAAAAACTTCCCTTTGTAGTGTAGTACCCTACCCCCAGGGGAAGTCGAATCCCCGTTGCCTCCTTGAAAGAGAGATGTCCTAAACCACTAGACGATGGGGGCATATTTACCCAACATCCTACATCGTTACTCATTGTAAGAATAGGTTCTTAATATTGTCAATAAAGTCGACAGATTCAATAAGTACATCCATCATCTTTCCGTTTTTCATCATTTAAAATTAAAATTTCATACAAATTTTTGATTCATAATTCATTTTATATATTCTATATGTATATACAATAACGAATCAAATTAATAATATGTATATACAATAACGAATCAAATTAATAATTTATAAAATGAATATGAAAACAGTATTATATTTTATTAATAATAGAAATTAATAAAAATAGAATAATATTAATAAGGGCTATGATATATATATAGAAATAATACGGAAGGTAGGATTCTTTCGGGGAGTGGTGCGTCAGAAAATAAAAAGAAAAGGGGGCTCCCACTACGGAAATTAAGAAACAAAAAATAAGAGAAGAGGGATCAAGAAGTTCTCGAAAAATTTTTCTATTCCTATAAGAAGTTCGTTCGGGAACAAGTAGAATCTATTCATCACATTTTTCGATTAAATTTCTTGAATCTATATCTATGTCGAATAGATAGGTGTACATGTATCAATCAAACGAATTTTTTTTTGATCGGTTTTGAAACAATTCATTGCTAGACTTGCTAGATAAATCAATTTTATTATTATTATTCAAGAATAAGCCACTAGCCACTATGAAGGTACTGCATGGACTTATGTATATATACTTAAATATATAATATATGTACATGGATCCGTTTTATCCATAGAGTTACTAATGTTTTATCCATAGAGTTACTAATGTTTTATCCATAGAGTTACTAATTCAGTAATTGAATCAAAAGGGCCCTTTTAACTCAGCGGTAGAGTAACGCCATGGTAAGGCGTAAGTCATCGGTTCAAATCCGATAAGGGGCTTTGGCTTTTTCATAAAACTACAGCCGTAGTATTCATATTTGAAGCAAGAATTGAGAGATTTTAAATAGAACAAATAGAACAAACAAAGTAAAAAGTAACCCGCGGTATAATAAAAAAATAGGTTATCATCCTACTGAATTAGAATTTATTAGAGTATAGGAGTTTAGTGAATAGGTATAAAGTTGAACATATAGGAGTTTATTTTTTCAGTAAATTCTAATTCAGTAGGATGATAAGTCGTCTCTGGAATCACCAAACTTTCCTTTTTTCCGTTTTGCTAATCAAATGCATTGTAAAGATTATAAATCAACAAAAGCAAAATTAAGTGGACCTGACCCATTGAATCATGACTATATCCGCTATTCTGATATTAAAATTCGATAGAGAGACAAAATTGGAACAAGTTAACCCCTTTTTTATTTTTTTTTTTTTTTGGCTCCGCAAGAATTTGTCGATATTTCCAATTCAATCTTATTGTTCCTAGATATTCCATAGGAATAAATAGTTATTTCGTTCCTCCACAGATAAACTTTTATTCCAAGTCACAACATAAGAGCCCTTCTTTGATTCTTTGATTACAGACTTTTATCTTTATCAAGGTTCATTTCTATCTAGATAAGATTTATAGTAAGATTTATCTATTTAGATGTATATCTATCAGATCGCAGCTTAATGTACCAAACATTTATATATTACTGTATCCGATATTTTTGTTCCGACCGCGTCGTGGAGAATGGATACGGGAAAAATACTTTTATTTCCAGTATCCTTCTTTTATTTTTTTTCATATTGTATTAAATTTAAAGAAAAAAAAAT